ATTTTTTTTTAATTATTAAATATTAGAATTCGATTTTATTAAAAAAAAAAGAAAAAAAAGGATATTTTTTGATAAATGATATTTTTTGATATTTGAAATAGTAATTTATTTGTATTAATAGTTAATAGACGAAAAGAAATAAATCTATTCTGTACTGTATCTGTGTATTCTTTATCCCTACAAAATACGAGACAAACTAGAACGATCTGAAAAGGGATATAATGAAATTTTTTGATTGGTTCTTCCTCGAAGAATGATTCCATTTTATTTGATTAATGGACCAAGATGAATTCTAACAAATAACAAAAAAATTAGAAATAATAATAATTTTTCTTCTTTTATTCGAAACGCCCGGTGATCTTCAACCAATTATGCGCTTCAATATAATTCCCAGGAGTAAGCGTTATAGCCTGTTTCCAATACTCAGCGGCTTGATCGAACCAAGCCTCCGCAATTTCAGAATCTCCCTGTCGAATGGCCTGTTCTCCCCGGTCGGAATAGGAATAGGCGGGTAAATTCCTTCCCTTAGAACCGTACTTGAGAGTTTCCTACCTCATACGGCTCCGCAGTCAATTCTTTTCTTTTGGTGTCCTATTAAACTGAATGCGATTTCTTATAGATCTATATCCCACTGTTCGGAGTAACCAAAAGAAGTTAATCGCATGAGTTTCAAACTTTCATTTTGATTTCATTAAGAATCCGTTTCCGTTTTAGTTTTATCTTTTCTCCCACCTGCAGAAGAATAAAGCACAGGTATTTACTCCTATCCTTCGTATTTTCCGCAAGGTAACTATCTCGTTTTCATATCAAAATTTATATAGAATCTTTGAAAAAGGCTTTTCTTCATAAACATAAGTAAGAAAGAAAAGACTTACTATCTTTGGGATTTGATCCTACACCGCCGCTTAATACCTTAGTCTTAGTGGATCGACTCTATTACATAAGTTAATTCCTAACTTTTATCTATCTTATATATAGGCATAAGTAAGCAGTTCTTTTCTTAATGTATTGGCCCAAAACCTCATTAATTGATCTTTACGGTGCTTCCTCTCTATCAATTAGATCTTTTTTTTATCCATAGACATAGAAAAAAGTATCTAGGCATATTTTTTTATCTTATTTCTTCATATTTTGACTTCTATTAATATGAAGTTTCTTTCTTTGCTACAGCTCAAAGAAATCCTCGTTTTGGACGATGCATTTGTAGCGAGCCTTTTTTTAGTATTTACTAGAAGATTTTGTCTTCCTTTTTCTTTCTATAGTGGAGATAGCCGCACGTAATGACAGATCACTGCCATATTATTAAAAGCTTGTGGTAAGAATGGGTTTCGTTCTAGTGCCCTAAAATAATATTCTAAAGCTTTCGTATGTTCTCCATTACTTGTGTGAATAAGGCCTATATTATAGAGTATATAACTTCGATCGTAGGGATCGATTTCTAATCGCATAGCTTCATAATAATTCTGTAAAGCTTCCGCATAATTTCCTTCGGATTGAGCTGACATCCGTTACGGTCGTTATTCGATTCAAAGAATCTCCGTTCCAGAACCGTACGTGAAATTTTCACCTCATACGGCTCCTCCCTTAAATATACATAATGAGAATTAACAATACATGTAATAATCAAAAAGGGTTAAAACATTCTCATTATGAACTGAGCGGGGCTAGTGTTTTTACAAAAAATCTCTAGCCAACCTTCTTGCGCAAGAGCTTTTACTAGAATCAAGTGGCTTGATACTAAATAGAAAAGATAACTCCAACAATTCCTTTGTCCTCAACGCCTCCTAATTTCCAGGAAATAGTCACTTCAACAGTCTTCGATGGTTATACGGGTATCCAAAGTACGAACGAGATGGATGTTTATTGTCCCAACCATTCTTGTTAGTCCCAATCCAGATAAGAAAGGGAGTAGGTACGTAATTTTTAACAAAGCTTTCGTGTTGTCGATTGCTAGGTGTAGTGCTTCTTCCCCTATGCCGCCTATTGGTTTCCTATTACTAGGAAGTAGAATTGACCTGTAATACAAAACACAAAGGTGTAACCTTTCGCTCAATACTAAAATCTATAACTGAAGCATAGTATCTGAGGTTGCATCAATCGGGGATACACGACAGAAGGAATTGTTCTATTTCTAAACTTCACCTTCAACAAGCGTAGGTTTATTTCTATAATATGGAATAAGAATATTTGTTCTTTCTATTCCGAATCGTGTGTCTTTCTCATAAAACTCGGAGCAGGAAAAGGAAACTTAATAATAAAGAAAATCAAATCACACCATCTCTGTAATAAGTAAATGCCTCTTTTTCTCCTGAAGTTGTCGGAATTATTCGTAATAAGATATTGGCCACAATTGAAAAGGTCTTATCAATAAAATTTCCATTTATCCGTGATCTAGGCATAGGTATTAATCCATTCTAAAATTCTTCTCATTACCCCTTGTGGGAAAACGATTACACAAACAAAGGATTTGTACAGTACGAAATAACATAAAAACAGATTCCTTTCCAAACAAACAAATTTCAATAAAGATACAAATTTTCTACTCCTACTTATACTTCTATTTATTCCAATTATTCCAAATACCCCAAAAATTGCTCCTTTTTCAAGAATCAATAAGAAATAGTTGAATCCCATTCGAATTCATACAAATCAAATGGAATGGAGTAGTATAGGAGCTAGTCCGAAAAAAGGTTTGATTGAATTATGATCTTAAAGAAGAAAGGGATCCAACGAGGAAAGGAAAAAGAATCGAATAATCATTCTATGATGGAAATAGAATAACTGTGAAATTAAGGAATTTGTTGGTGAGCACTTTAAAACTAGAAAGGAATTTTCTAATTTTTTTTGGAATTTATTGTAGTCTAAATGGAAATCTAACCAGGATCAAAGAGTATCTATTAATCATATAGAGTCTAAAAAACATAAACCCATCAATCCGTTGATTCGTTTCAATTAATTGATCGAATCCGGTATATATGGAAGTATCGGATATAGAAATATAAAATTAAAAGATAGAAACATCATCTTCGCAAATATGACTCAATATATATTTTATCCTTTCACAAGGAAAAACTTGTTTTTTAATTTAATCCTACGAGGAAAGATTTTTTAGAAAAAATCTTCTATTACTATTTGTTATACTATTAGTTCTAGTATTGGTAGGTTGGTCCTAGTCGTATCTATCCAAACAAAAATCGATATAGTAATAGAAATATGAACATAGTAACGGCTCGCTATTTCTTCGGTTTCTGAGTCATAATCATTGTGTAGGAGAGATGGCCGAGTGGTTCAAGGCGTAGCATTGGAACTGCTATGTAGGCTTTTGTTTACCGAGGGTTCGAATCCCTCTCTTTCCGTACTTTATACATACCTAATTTAAATTAAATTTGCCAACATTTCTAACTGTAACAAATCAAACAACAAGAAATACTATTAGAGCATAAGAGTTCGATCCTTCTTTTGATATGTATTTCTTCTATTTCGAATTGCTGCGGTACGTAAAATACTGGAAAGAAAAGAATGGACAAGGAGTGAAAATCGTTCTGCCAATCTAGGATACATGAATAGGAAAAATCCAGGATGGGATAGAATATATGAGTGGGAGAAAATCTGGGTCAAACCCCTGACTTTAAACCTTAAGTCATTTTACTTTGGCGAAAGAAAGGGGCCAAATTGTCCGAACCCGTTGCTTTGTATTTTATTTAGGGCTAAGTCTGACGAGAATAATATTCTACCACTAGCAATTCGTTTATTTTCAAACCGACCCACTTACTATCTATTATTTGATTAACTAATCCTTTATATGGGAATGGATTAAGAGTCAAATGTTTGGGCAATTCCTCACGGGGGGATGAATCAAGAGAATTTTGAATTAGAACTCTGGATTTTTGTTCATCCCTCGCCATAATAGTATCTTGGGGTTTGCAACGATAACTTGGTATATCGACTATATGGCCGTTAACTAAAATATGTCTATGGTTAACTAATTGGCGGGCTCCAGGAATAGTCGGAGCCATGCCCAATCGAAAAAGAATGTTATCCAAACGCATTTCAAGTAATTGTAGTAAAACCTGACCTGTTGACCCTTTGGCTTTTCTGGCGATACGAACATATTTAAGTAATTGTCGTTCTGTAATACCATAATGAAAACGCAATTTTTGTTTTTCTTCTAGACGAATACGATATTGAGATCTTTTCCCGGAACGTGATTGGTTTCTAAGATCACTTCCGGCTCTAGGCCTTTTATTCGTTAGTCCAGGTAAAGCCCCTAGACGGCGTATTTTTTTGAAACGAGGCCCTCGGTAACGCGACATAAAGACTCCTTTCTGTATTTCTTTTCTTTATTTCTATTTATATATATATATTCCATTTTACAAAAAAACCTAAATTAAAACTGAACTAAATGATAAATGAAACGAAATCCCCTGAAGTGTTGTATTCCAATGAATAATCAAATGGATTGTATATACATCATATACAAACCTATATATATATTTGGTATTAAAATATGTAAGTAAAAAAAAAAAAGGAAAAGTAAAGAGTTTTTCCTGATTTGTTCTGCCGAGATTGAACCCTTTGCTTTTCCTTTTATTCCTAGTTGGAAGTTTCTACGACATAATAGATCGTTTTGAAGAAGGGAAAGGCACCCTTATTCTTTTCTTTGTTCTTCGATTTCAAAAAAAAATATATTATATATAATATATAAAATATTATATATAAAATAAAAAAAAAAAATGGAACAAATACAAATAAAAATAGAGAAAAGCCGGCTATCGGAATCGAACCGATGACCATCGCATTACAAATGCGATGCTCTAACCTCTGAGCTAAGCGGGCTCCTAGAAATTCTACATGCACTGGAATTCAATATTCTAGTTAAACTATATTTTAGTTTAGGCTTATTCATTTTTATTCTTTTATGATATGAAGTTCAAATAAATATTTCAAATCAAATAAATAGAAATATTGAATTTCGTTTCTTTTTCTCTATGTATATTCTATATGTATATTCTATTTTTCGTCTAGAACAATTAGATTCTATTTAAATTAGATTTCGAAATTATATGTAATTCGATTTCTCTTTTTAGTAGAGCTATGAATTTTCAAATTCATTTCAAATCGAAATTCAAAAAAAAAATTCATTATGACAATTTTCATTATATCTAGAACTCGAATAAATAGATCACTATTATAGTTTTATAGGAGTCTGCCTTAAGAAAACCTAAAATAAAAAAGAATAAAAAAAATTAGAATCGATAAAGATGAACTCCGGATCATAATAACAAAATAAGAGATTCTTCCGCTTTCATTCATAGACTATGATGACAAACAAAGAATCGACCCTTTGAGTATTAAAAATTTCATGGTAAAATGAACGGGTAGCAGGATATATATGGTATATATCCATCTATATTGAATTGTAGCTACAGAAATGATAGAATAATTTCTGATTAGACCAAATCAAATTCAAATATCGACTTCCGATCGAGATGAAAGAAGATAGACAAAAAATGAAAAAGGAGGAAACATTTTTCGGTATAGTAATCCATATCAAATCGAATGAATTCGAAGGTTCCGGCAGAAATGAAAGAATAAAAGGAAAGGACATCACACGGAGATCCTAATCTAAAAACAAAATACATATAAGGGGATATGGCGAAATCGGTAGACGCTACGGACTTAATTGGCTTGAGCCTTAGTATGGAGACCTACTAAGTGAAAACTTTCAAATTCAGAGAAACCCTGGAATTAAAAAAAATGGGCAATCCTGAGCCAACTCCTTTAGAAAAAAAAAAGGATAGGTGCAGAGACTCAAAGGAAGCTGTTCTAACAAATGGGGTTGACTGTACTGTGTTGTTCTAAGAATTCTTCCGTCGAAACTCCAATCCAAAAAGGGTGAAGAATATACTATATCAAATGATTAATAACACCCCGAATCTATTCTGTATTTTTTTATAATTTTTAGATATTTTTTATTTATATTTATATTCTATTTATTTATATTCTATAACTATATAGAATATGAAATTCTCTCTAAATAAAAATTTAGAATATGAAATGAAAGAATGGAAGAATTTTTGTGAATCGATTTCAAGTTGAAAAAAGAATAAAATATTCATTCATCAAATCATTCACTCCATAGTCTGATAGATCTTTTGAAAAATGGATTAATCGGACGAGAATAAAGATAGAGTCCCGTTCTACATGTCAATACTGACAACAATGAAATTTATAGTAAGAGGAAAATCCGTCGACTTTAAAAATCGTGAGGGTTCAAGTCCCTCTATCCCCAAAAGCTTTTTTTACTCCCTAACTAGTTCTCTTTTTTTTTCATTAACGATTTGAAAGCGTTTATACCCCTAATTTTTTTCTTTTCAAAATGGCTATGAACGGAAATGTTTTTCTCTTATCACAAGTCTTGTGATATATGATAGACGTACAAATGAATATCTTTGAGCAAGGAGTACTCAGTTGAGTGATTCATAATTCATATTATTACTCGTACTAAAACTTAAATAAAATTATAGACAAATTTTGAAGACCCAAGGGATTCCGGTAACTAGATAAGACTTTGTAATACTTTTCGTCCTTTTAATTGACATAGACCGGAGTTATCGAGTAAAATGAAATGCGAAGATGATGTGCCAGAAAGGTGAATGAATGGTCGGGATAGCTCAGCTGGTAGAGCAGAGGACTGAAAATCCTCGTGTCACCAGTTCAAATCTGGTTCCTGGCACATGCTTTTTTTAATGGATTGATATACATATTCATTAATAGTCGAGATCATGACAAATACCTAAGGTATTTAGCTAGTTATCATGCGATATACCCCATCTATTTTATAGATAGATGGGTAGAAAGTTTCTAAAATTAAAATAAAGAATTTGATTATGTTTTCTATTTTTTTATTTGTTCATATTGTGTTTACTCTCAGGCAAAATGCATATTAATACTTCATACATATTCCAAATATTCCAAAAGTTTCAATTAGTTAGTTGAAATTGAAACACTCAAATAATAATAGAGTCTCGAAGAGTTAAAGGATGAAAATAGATAAGATTTATCTCAAATCTAGTGTAAATAGAATCAGATTTCCTTTGATATCTATTTCTTCATTTCCTAATACATTCTATAACTTTCTGGAACCCGTCTAAGTCTAAGTAATTGATGGATATGCGGTACAAAGTTCATGATATAGAACTTTTTAGTTCATTCTATCGGTTCTTAGCTCATCCAAAAGAAAACTTTTTAGAATCTCAATGAATTCTTAATTTGTCTTTTATTTTTTTATCTATCCATAATAGAATACCGGCGGGACATTAATTACTCTGTTTGATCTAGAGCAGAACATATAAATAGTCTTTAGATATCTGATGTCGTATAAAGTGAAAATAAGTTTCTTATCATTCAATAAGCATCTTGTATTTCATAAAAATTTGGGACAATATAATCCTTACGTAAGGGCCATCCTATCCAACTTTCGGGCATTAAAATACGTTT